CTAGCGACAAACTCCTATGTTCCTTTCATTACGGTATTTCCGAACAAGTTCCTGGATGACAAGCCTAAAGGTTATCTTATTGATGATATCGATATTGATGATAGTGACGATATTGATGATAGTGATGATGACCTTGATATTGATACGGAGCTGCTAACTATGACGAATGTGCTAACTATGTATATGACGCCGAAAATAGACCTATTTGATATCACCCTTCAATTCGAATTAGCAAAAGCAATGTCTCCTTGCATAATATGGATTCCAAACATTCATGATCTGCATGTGAATGAGTCGAATTACTTATCCCTCGGTCTATTAGAGAACTATCTCTCCAGGGATTGTGAAAGATGTTACACTGGAAAGATTCTTGTTATTGCTTCGACTCATATTCCCCAAAAAGTGGATCCCGCTCTAATAGCTCCGAATAAATTAAATACATGCATTAAGATACGAAGGCTTCTTCTTCCACAACAACGAAAGCACTTTTTCATTCTTTCATATACTAGGGGATTTCACTTGGAAAAGAAGATGTTCCATACTAACGGATTCGGGTCCATAACCATGGGTTCCAATGCGCGAGATCTTGTAGCACTTATCAATGAGGCCCTATCAATTAGTATTACACAGAAGAAATCCATTATAGAAACTAATACAATTAGATCAGCTCTTCATAGAAAAACTTGGGATTTTCGATCCCAGATAAGATCGGTTCAGGATCATGGGATCCTTTTCTATCAGATAGGAAGGGCTGTTACACAAAATGTACTTCTAAGTAATTGCCCCATAGATCCTATATCTATCTATATGAAGAAGAAATCATGTAAGGGAGGGGATTCTTATTTGTACAAATGGTACTTCGAACTTGGAACGAGCATGAAGAAATTAACGATACTTCTTTATCTTTTGAGTTGTTCTGCCGGATCGGTCGCTCAAGATCTTTGGTCTTCATCCAGACACGATGAAAAAAATTGGATCACTTCTTATGGATTCGTTGAGAATGATTCTGATCTAGTTCATGGCCTATTACTATTATTACTATTAGAAGTAGAAGGCACTCTGGCTCTGGCGGGATCCTCACGGACAGAAAAATATTGCAGTCAGTTTGATAATAATCGAGTGACATTACTTCTTCGGTCCGAACCAAGGAATCAGTTAGATATGATGCAAAATGGATCTTGTTCTATCGTTGATCAGAGATTTCTATATGAAAAATACGAATCGGAGTTTGAAGAAGGGGAAGGGGCCCTCGATCCGCAACAGATAGAGGAGGATTTATTCAATCACATAGTTTGGGCTCCTAGAATATGGCGCCCTAATCTATTTGATTGTATCGAAAGGCCCACTGAATTGGGATTTCCCTATTGGACTGGGTCATTTCGGGGCAAATGGATCATTTATCATAAAGAGGATGAGCTTCAAGAGAATGATTCGGAGTTCTTGCAGAGTGGAACCATGCAGTACCAGACACGAGATAGATCTTCCAAAGAACAAGGCTTTTTTCGAACAAGCCAATTCATTTGGGACCCTGCGGATCCATTCTTTTCCCTATTCAAAGATCAGCCCTCTGTCTCTGTGTTTTCACGTCGAGAATTCTTTGCAGATGAAGAGATGTCAAAGGGGCTTATTGCTTCCCAAACAAATCCTCCTACATCTATATATAAACGCTGGTTCATCAAGAATACGCAAGAAAAGCACTTCGAATTGTTGATTCATCGCCAGAGATGGTTTAGAACCAATAGTTCATTATCTAATGGACCTTTCCGTTCTAATACTCTATCCGAGAGTTATCAGTATTTATCAAATCTGTTCCTATCTAACGGAACGCTATTGGATCAAATGACAAAGACATTGTTGAGAAAGAGATGGCTTTTCCCGGATGAAATGAAACATTTGATTCATGTAACAGGAGAAAGATTCCCCATTCCTTAGCCGTAAAGATATGTGCCCATGAAAAGGGGATTAAGTGGAACAGAATTGGCCGGATGGTAGAGTCGTGGAAACACTTGTTTCTTCCATCTTTTTGGCCTTAACTCCGTGGAACAATATGCTACTGCTGAAACATGGAAGAATTGAAATCTTAGATCACTATGTGTGGATGATATGAACTGCTTAAACAAGAATTCTTGAACGGCGAAAGAGCCTATTACTCGCTACATCAAACAATTTATACTAATGAAACCATGTAAATCCATCGGAAAATACGCATGTCCGCTGAAATGGTTGTTGCTATCTGCTCCAATAACGAATCATTGGTTTCATTGAATAACTAAAGAAGATAGATAGACCTTTCTCTTCGTCTCAGGTCGATGGATGGAAGATCTCCCATACGGATAATACACATTCCAGTTGACCGAGCCTAATTCTAATTGCTTTGTTCCGAAGCAAAGATATCCACGGAGGCGGGTTCGTCCTATTCAGATATTCACGACCAAGAGGTACGATCCTCTTTCGGATAGGCCCTGAAAGGAGAAGGAAGGCTGGAATGCCAACAGACGTC